GCTAGTGTAGCTTAAATCAAAGCATAACATTGAAGATGTTAAGACGAACCCTAGAAACGTTCCACAAGCACAAAGGCTTGGTCCTGACTTTACTATTAGCTTTAACCTAATTTATACATGCAAGTATCCGCATCCCTGTGAGAATGCCCTCAATCCTCCGCCCGAAGACGAGGAGCAGGCATCAGGCACGCCCACGCAGCCCAAGACGCCTTGCTACGCCACACCCCCAAGGGACCTCAGCAGTAATAAACATTAAGCCCTAAGTGAAAACTTGACTTAGTTAGGGTTACACAGGGTCGGTAAAATTCGTGCCAGCCACCGCGGTTATACGAAAGACCCCAGTTAATAGCCACGGCGTAAAGGGTGGTTAAGGAATATAACAAATAAAGCTAAAGACCCTCTAAGCCGTTATACGCACTCCGAGGATACGAAGCCCAAACACGAAAGTAGCTTTAAACCCCTCCTGACCCCACAAAAGCTAAGAAACAAACTGGGATTAGATACCCCACTATGCTTAGCCATAAACCCAGATGTACTTCTACAATACATTCGCCAGGGAACTACGAGCACAGCTTAAAACCCAAAGGACTTGGCGGTGTCTCAGACCCACCTAGAGGAGCCTGTTCTAGAACCGATAACCCCCGTAAACCTCACCACTTCTTGTTTTCCCCGCCTATATACCGCCGTCGTCAGCTTACCCTGTGAAGGCCTAGCAGTAAGCAAAATGGACACAACCAAAAACGTCAGGTCGAGGTGTAGCGTACGAAGTGGGAAGAAATGGGCTACATTTTCTAAATAGCAGAATATTTACGAACGGCACTTTGAAAGCAAGTGCCCGAAGGTGGATTTAGTAGTAAAAAGCAAATAGAGAGCCCTTTTGAATTAGGCTCTGAGACGCGCACACACCGCCCGTCACTCTCCCCTACAATAAAACTTATATACATATATAATAACTCAACTACAAACACGGGGAGGCAAGTCGTAACATGGTAAGTGTACCGGAAGGTGTACTTGGAATAATCAGAGCGTGGCTGAGATAGTTAAGCATCTCCCTTACACCGAGAAGACATCCATGCAAATTGGATCGCCCTGAGCTAAACAGCTAGCTTAATTACCCAAACAACTAAAACAATATTAAAACACTTAACAAAACTACAACACATAAACTAAAACATTCTCCCGCCCAAGTATGTGAGACAGAAAAGGCAATACTAAGCTACAAAAATAGTACCGCAAGGGAACGCTGAAAGAGAAATGAAACAAATCATTAAAGCACAACAAAGCAGAGACTAACCCTCGTACCTTTTGCATCATGATTTAGCCAGTCCCACTGAGCAAAGCGCACTTTAGTTCAAGCCCCCGAAACTAAGTGAGCTACCCCGAGACAGCCTATCAATTAGGGCCAACCCATCTCTGTGGCAAAAGAGTGGGAAGAGCTCCGGGTAGAGGTGACAAGCCTACCGAACTTAGTTATAGCTGGTTACCTAAGAAATGAATAAAAGTTCAGCCTCGCACTCCTTGCCTCACAAACATCTAAAGCCACACGAGCCAAAGAAATATGCGAGAGTTAGTCAAAGGGGGTACAGCCCCTTTGAAACAGGACACAACCTCATACAGGAGGTTAAAGATTATACTAAACAAGATACCCCGCTTTAGTGGGCCTAAAAGCAGCCACCTAAGCAGATAGCGTTAAAGCTCCAGCGGATTAAAAATCTATTATCCAAATAATTTATCTAAAACCCCTAATAATACTAGGTCACCCCATGCCTACATGGAAGAGATACTGCTAAAATGAGTAATAAGAAGGAACCCCCTTCTCCTAGCCTACGTGTATATTAAATCGGACCCCCCACTAATAATTATCGAACCCAACCAAAGAGGGTAATGTGACTACACTAAACAACAAGAAAACATCACACTGCCAAATCGTTAACCCCACACCGGAAGGCCAACAAGGAAAGACTAAAAGAAAAGGAAGGAACTCGGCAAACCCAAGCCTCGCCTGTTTACCAAAAACATCGCCTCCTGCAAAAATCAATGTATAGGAGGTCCTACCTGCCCAGTGACAAGTTAAACGGCCGCGGTATTTTGACCGTGCGAAGGTAGCGCAATCACTTGTCTTTTAAATGAAGACCTGTATGAATGGTGGAACGAGGGCTTAACTGTCTCCCTTTTCCAGTCAATGAAATTGATCTGCCCGTGCAGAAGCGGACATATTAATACAAGACGAGAAGACCCTTTGGAGCTTAAGATAAAAGATCAACTATGTCAAGAAACTAAGAACATAGCTTAAACTAAATAGCGACTGATCCTTGTCTTCAGTTGGGGCGACTGCGGAAGAAAACAAAGCTTCCACGAGGATTGGGATAAAGATCCTAAAACCAAGAAAGACACTTCTAAGCCACAGAACATCTGACCACTTAAGATCCGGCCACCCGCCGATCAACGGACCAAGTTACCCTAGGGATAACAGCGCAATCCCCTTTCAGAGTTCATATCGACAAGGGGGTTTACGACCTCGATGTTGGATCAGGACATCCTAATGGTGCAGCCGCTATTAAGGGTTCGTTTGTTCAACGATTAAAGTCCTACGTGATCTGAGTTCAGACCGGAGCAATCCAGGTCAGTTTCTATCTGTAACGCCACTCTTCCCAGTACGAAAGGACCGGAAAAGAGGGGCCCATGTCACAAACACGCCCCATCCCTACTTAATGACAACAACTAAATTAAATAAAGGGAAGGCACAACCCCGCATCTAGACAAGATTATTAAGATGGCAGAGCCCGGTCAATTGCAAAAGGCCTAAGCCCTTTCCGCCGGAGGTTCAAGTCCTCCTCTTAATTATGTTAACCTTACTAATAACACATGTAGTTAATCCCTTGGCCTACATTGTTCCCGTACTACTGGCAGTAGCCTTCCTAACCCTAATTGAACGAAAAGTATTAGGATACATACAACTACGTAAAGGCCCAAATGTAGTAGGCCCTTACGGACTATTACAACCCATCGCAGATGGAGTCAAATTATTTATTAAAGAGCCCGTACGCCCCTCCACCTCCTCCCCATTTCTATTCTTAATCGCCCCCATATTAGCCCTCGCCTTAGCCATAATACTATGAGCACCAATACCCATCCCGCACCCCGTAACAGACCTAAACCTAGGCATACTATTTATTCTGGCCCTATCTAGCCTAGCAGTATACTCCATCCTTGGCTCCGGCTGAGCCTCCAATTCAAAATATGCTCTAATTGGGGCCCTGCGGGCAGTCGCCCAAACTATTTCATACGAAGTAAGTTTAGGCCTAATTTTGCTATCCATTATCATTTTCACAGGGGGCTTCACCCTTCAGACATTTAGCACAACTCAAGAAACAATCTGACTTCTATTACCAACCTGACCCCTAGCCGCTATATGATACATCTCCGCCCTGGCAGAAACAAACCGAGCACCATTCGACCTCACAGAAGGAGAGTCTGAACTAGTATCAGGCTTCAATGTAGAGTATGCAGGAGGCCCCTTCGCACTATTCTTCCTAGCTGAATACGCAAATATTCTTCTAATAAACACCCTCTCAGCCATCCTCTTCTTAGGCGCAACACACATTCCAACAATACCAGAGCTCGCATCCACCAACATTATAACTAAAGCTGCACTACTATCCATGCTATTCCTATGAGTGCGCGCCTCCTATCCACGATTCCGATATGACCAACTCATACATCTAGTATGAAAAAATTTTTTACCAATAACACTAGCCCTTATCTTATGACATGCCGCGCTACCAATCGCCTTCACCGGACTGCCCCCACAACTATAATGGAGCCGTGCCCGAATGCCAAAGGACCACTTTGATAGAGTGAATTATGGAGGCTAAAATCCTCCCGGCTCCTTAGAAAGAAGGGACTCGAACCCGTATTCTGGAGATCAAAACTCCAAGTGCTTCCATTACACCACTTCCTAGTAAGATCAGCTAATTAAGCTTTTGGGCCCATACCCCAAAAATGTAGGTTAAACCCCTTCTCTTATCAATGAGCCCCTACGTCATTACAATCCTCCTATCAAGTCTAGGACTAGGCACAACCCTCACATTCATAAGCTCCCACTGACTATTAGCCTGAATAGGCTTAGAAATTAATACCCTAGCAATCTTGCCCCTTATAGCTCAGCATCATCATCCCCGAGCAGTAGAAGCCACCACCAAATATTTCCTAGCCCAAGCTGCCGCAGCCGCAACCATCCTATTTGCTAGCACTATCAATGCTTGAGCAACAGGAGAATGAGACATCTGCTGCCTAACCCACCCAGTCGCAACAACACTAACAATCATGGCTCTAGCATTAAAAGTAGGCCTAGCCCCCATACATTTTTGAATGCCCCCCGTCATACAAGGATTAGATCTGCCAACAGGACTAATCATAGCAACCTGGCAGAAACTAGCACCATTTGCACTAATTATTCAAATGACCCCCTTTACTCACCCCCAAGTAATCACCACCCTAGGACTCCTATCCGTCTTCATTGGGGGCTGAGGGGGCCTCAACCAAACCCAACTACGTAAAATTCTAGCCTACTCATCAATTGCACACCTCGGCTGAATAATTATTATCGTACAATTTAAGCCCCAACTAACAGTCTTAGCCCTAATTACCTACATCTTAATGACCGCCGCAATCTTTCTTACATTTAAAATAACCTCCGCAACAAAAATCAATACACTAGCCACAAGCTGATCGAAAACCCCCATTCTTACAGCATCAGCAGCCCTCTCCCTCCTCTCACTAGGGGGACTCCCCCCATTCACAGGATTTATGCCAAAATGACTGATCCTGCAAGAACTCACAACACAAAAACTCCCACTCACCGCAACAATTGCAGCACTCAGCGCTCTCCTAAGCCTCTACTTCTATTTACGCCTGTGCTACGCTATAACCCTTACAATCTCCCCAAACACAAACAATGCATCAGCCCCATGACGTCTACAAAACACACAAAACACAGCACCCCTAGCCACCTTCACAGCATCAGCCCTCCTCCTACTCCCTCTGGCCCCCCTAGCACAAGCGCTAGTCAACTAGAGATTTAGGATAACACTAGACCAAAAGCCTTCAAAGCTTTAAGCAGGAGTGAAAATCTCCTAATCTCTGTATAAGGCTTGCGAGACTCTATCCCACAGCTTCTGAATGCAACCCAGACACTTTAATTAAGCTAAAGCCTTACTAGATGAGAAGGCCTCGATCCTACAAACTCCTAGTTAACAGCTAGACGCTCAAGCCAGCGAGCATTCATCTACTTTCCCCGCCTGTTCGTCGAATAAAGGCGGGGAAAGCCCCGGGAGGCGTCAACCTCCGTCTCTGGATTTGCAATCCAACGTGTCATACACCACAAAGCTTTTATGATAGGAAAAGGATTTAAACCTTTGTTCATGGAGCTACAATCCACCGCCTAGCCCTCGGCCATCCTACCTGTGACAATCACGCGCTGATTTTTCTCAACCAACCATAAAGACATTGGCACCCTTTACCTAGTATTTGGTGCCTGAGCCGGAATAGTCGGCACAGCTTTAAGTCTCCTAATCCGAGCAGAGCTGGCCCAGCCTGGCGCCCTCCTAGGTGATGATCAAATCTATAACGTCATCGTTACTGCTCACGCCTTTGTAATAATCTTCTTTATAGTAATACCAATTATGATTGGAGGATTTGGAAACTGGCTTGTGCCCCTCATGATTGGGGCACCAGACATGGCCTTCCCCCGAATAAATAACATAAGCTTCTGGCTTCTCCCTCCCTCCTTCCTACTACTACTAGCCTCCTCTGGAGTTGAAGCAGGGGCAGGAACAGGGTGGACCGTTTACCCCCCTCTTGCAGGAAACCTTGCCCACGCAGGGGCTTCTGTAGATTTAACAATCTTTTCATTACATCTCGCAGGTGTGTCCTCTATTCTTGGGGCCATTAATTTCATTACAACCATCATTAACATGAAACCCCCAGCCATCTCACAATACCAAACACCTTTATTTGTGTGGGCCGTACTAATTACAGCAGTACTTTTGCTCCTATCCTTGCCAGTCCTGGCTGCAGGAATTACAATGCTTTTAACTGACCGAAACCTAAACACTACCTTCTTTGACCCGGCAGGGGGAGGAGATCCAATCCTTTACCAACATCTTTTCTGATTTTTTGGGCACCCAGAAGTCTACATTTTAATTCTGCCAGGGTTTGGAATAATTTCTCATATTGTGGCCTATTATGCCGGTAAAAAAGAACCATTCGGCTACATAGGAATGGTCTGAGCTATAATGGCCATTGGCCTTCTAGGCTTCATTGTATGGGCCCATCACATGTTTACAGTAGGAATGGACGTAGACACACGGGCATACTTTACATCCGCAACAATAATTATCGCGATCCCAACAGGAGTTAAAGTATTTAGCTGATTAGCCACCCTCCATGGAGGATCTATTAAATGAGAAACGCCGATACTATGGGCTCTAGGATTTATTTTCCTATTTACAGTTGGGGGGCTCACTGGAATTGTGTTAGCCAACTCATCCCTAGACATTGTATTACACGACACCTACTATGTCGTAGCCCACTTTCACTACGTTCTATCAATGGGGGCCGTATTTGCAATCATAGGAGCTTTCGTCCACTGATTCCCCCTTTTTACAGGCTACACTATACACGACACCTGGACAAAAATTCACTTTGGAACCATGTTTGTAGGCGTAAATCTTACCTTCTTCCCTCAGCACTTCCTAGGCCTGGCCGGAATGCCACGACGATACTCAGACTACCCAGACGCATACTCGCTATGAAACATTGTCTCATCCATCGGCTCCTTAATTTCTCTAGTAGCAGTCGTAATGTTCTTATATATCTTATGAGAAGCTTTCACCGCTAAACGAGAAGTACTCTCCGTTGAATTAACTGCCACAAACGTAGAATGACTACACGGATGTCCTCCCCCCTACCACACATTTGAAGAGCCAGCATTCGTACAAGTACAAGCAAACTAACGAGAAAGGAAGGAATCGAACCCCCATAAACTAGTTTCAAGCCAGCCACATGACCACTCTGTCACTTTCTTCCATAAGATACTAGTAAAATGCCTATTACCTTGCCTTGTCAAGGCAAAATTGCAGGTTAAAGCCCTGCGTATCTTAAGCTTATAGCTTAATGGCACACCCCTCACAACTAGGATTCCAAGACGCGGCCTCCCCTGTAATAGAAGAACTTCTCCACTTCCACGACCATGCCTTAATAATCGTTTTTTTAATTAGCACCCTAGTCCTATATATTATTGTTGTAATAGTTACCACTAAGCTCACCAACAAGTATATTCTGGACTCCCAAGAAATTGAAGTTGTATGAACAATTTTACCAGCAGTAATTCTTATTATGATCGCCCTTCCCTCCCTACGAATTTTATACCTAATAGACGAAGTCAATGACCCCCATCTTACTGTAAAAGCCATGGGCCACCAATGATACTGAAGCTACGAATACACAGACTATGAAAACCTGGCCTTTGACTCCTACATGGTTCCAACACAAGACTTGGCCCCCGGACAATTCCGACTCTTAGAAACAGACCATCGAATAGTAGTCCCAATAGAATCTCCCGTCCGAGTCCTAGTATCAGCCGAAGATGTCCTACACTCCTGAGCACTCCCCGCACTTGGTATTAAATTAGACGCCGTTCCAGGCCGACTTAACCAAACATCTTTTATTACCTCCCGCCCTGGCGTATTCTATGGACAATGTTCTGAAATCTGTGGAGCCAATCACAGCTTCATACCAATTGTTGTAGAAGCCGTCCCGCTAGAACACTTTGAGAGCTGATCCTCCCTTATACTTGAAGACGCCTCACTGAGAAGCTAAATAGGGATTAGCATTAGCCTTTTAAGCTAAAGATTGGTGGCCCCCAACCACCCCCAGTGATATGCCACAATTAAACCCCGCCCCATGATTTGCAATTCTTGTATTCTCGTGACTAATCTTCCTAACAGTAATTCCTAATAAAGTTTTAAATCACACCTTTACAAATGAAGTTACAGCTCTCAATGCTGAAGAACTTAAATCAGACACCTGAAACTGACCATGGCACTAAATCTATTTGATCAATTTATAAGCCCCACACATCTAGGTATTCCCCTAATTGCTATCGCCCTTACCCTCCCTTGAATCCTTGTACCTTCTCCAACCAACCGCTACCAAAATAACCGACTAGTCTCCCTCCAAAATTGATTCATCAAAACTTTTACACATCAATTATTAATGCCATTAAATCAAGGGGGACATAAATGAGCAATAATTTTAGCCTCCTTAATAATTTTTATTCTTACTCTAAACATACTAGGACTCCTCCCATATACCTTTACCCCTACAACACAGCTATCCTTAAACATGGGCTTAGCCATCCCACTATGGCTAGCCACAGTTATCATCGGCCTACGAAATCAGCCAACAGTGGCCCTAGGCCATCTCCTGCCAGAAGGCACTCCAGTTCTACTAATCCCTGTATTAATTATTATTGAGACCATTAGCCTGTTTATTCGCCCTCTCGCCCTGGGGGTCCGACTTACCGCCAACCTGACGGCCGGACACTTGCTCATCCAACTAATCTCAACCGCAACCATCACTCTAATGCCTATAATGACAACCGTGGCAGCACTTACCGCTGTACTTCTAGTGCTCCTAACCCTCCTAGAAATTGCAGTAGCCATCATCCAAGCCTATGTTTTCGTACTTCTACTAAGCCTCTACCTACAAGAAAACGTCTAATGACCCACCAAGCACACGCATATCACATGGTTGACCCAAGCCCATGGCCCCTAACCGGCGCAGTAGCTGCTCTCCTAATAACATCAGGTCTAGCGATCTGATTTCATTTCCACTCAACAATTCTCCTAACACTAGGCCTAGTGCTACTCTTGCTCACAATATACCAATGATGACGAGACATTGTACGAGAAGGCACTTTCCAAGGACATCATACTCCCCCCGTCCAAAAAGGCCTGCGATACGGGATAATCCTGTTTATTACATCAGAAGTCTTCTTCTTCCTCGGGTTTTTCTGAGCATTCTACCACTCCAGCCTCGCTCCGACCCCTGAATTAGGAGGCTGCTGACCTCCGGCGGGCATTACAACACTAGACCCATTCGAAGTCCCCCTCCTAAACACCGCTGTACTCCTGGCATCTGGCGTTACAGTAACATGGGCCCACCACAGCCTAATAGAAGGAGAGCGCAAACAAGCAATCCAATCACTTACCTTAACAATCCTACTAGGGTTTTACTTCACCACACTTCAAGCCATGGAATACTACGAGGCCCCCTTCACTATCGCCGACGGGGTCTACGGTTCAACTTTCTTCGTAGCAACCGGATTCCACGGACTCCATGTAATTATTGGCTCAACCTTCCTTGCAGCCTGCCTACTCCGACAAATTCAGTACCACTTTACATCAGGACATCACTTTGGATTTGAAGCAGCCGCCTGATACTGACACTTCGTAGACGTCGTATGACTATTCTTATACGTCTCTATCTACTGATGAGGCTCATATCTTTCTAGTATTCAAAGTTAGTACGAGTGACTTCCAATCACCTAGTCTTGGTTAAACCCCAAGGAAAGATAATGAACTTAATCATAACCATTATGCTTATTACCACAGTACTATCCACAATTTTAGCCCTAGTATCCTTCTGACTCCCCCAAATAAGCCCAGATGCAGAAAAACTCTCCCCCTACGAATGCGGGTTTGATCCCCTGGGGTCAGCACGTCTCCCATTCTCCCTCCGATTTTTCCTAATCGCCATCCTTTTTCTACTATTTGATCTAGAAATTGCACTACTGCTCCCCCTGCCCTGAGGCAATCAGCTACCAGATCCAACCTACACCCTCCTATACGCCGCAGCCGTATTGATCCTACTAACGCTAGGCTTAATTTATGAGTGAGTACAAGGAGGCCTAGAATGAGCTGAATAGGGGATTAGTCCAAATATAAGACCTCTGATTTCGGCTCAGAAGACCGCGGTTCAAATCCACGACCCCCTTATGACACCTGTATACTTCAGCTTTACATCAGCATTTACCCTAGGGCTCTTGGGCCTAGCCTTCCATCGCACCCATCTCCTGTCTGCGCTCCTTTGTTTAGAGGGAATAATATTATCCCTATTTATCGCATTAGCCTTATGAATACTGCAACTAGAATCCACTGCTTTCTCCGCAGCCCCTATTCTCCTATTAGCCTTTTCAGCCTGCGAGGCCAGTGCAGGCCTGGCCCTACTAGTTGCCACAGCCCGAACCCACGGAACTGATCGATTACAAGCCCTAAGCCTCCTACAATGCTAAAAATTTTATTGCCCACAATTATACTACTGCCCACAATCTGATTTTCTTCTCCTAAATGATTATGAGCCACATTAACACTCCAAAGCCTACTTATTGCCCTACTTAGCCTTACTTGAACTAAGTGATGCTCAGAGACAGGCTGAGCCTCCTCTAGCCTATACATAGGCACAGACCCCCTATCAACCCCCCTCCTAGTCTTAACCTGCTGACTCCTGCCCCTTATAATTTTAGCAAGCCAGAACCACATTAAAACCGAGCCAATCAACCGCCAACGAAATTATATTACCCTTCTGGCCTCCCTACAAATCTTCCTAATTATGGCATTTGGGGCCACCGAAATCATCATATTTTATGTTATATTTGAAGCAACCCTCATTCCAACCCTAATCATTATTACTCGCTGGGGCAACCAAGCTGAACGCCTAAGTGCAGGCACATACTTCCTCTTCTACACACTAGCAGGGTCCCTTCCCTTACTAGTTGCCCTGCTATTACTTCATCAAAACACAAACACGCTGTCAATGCTGATCATTCAATACTCACACCCTTTAATTCTTAGTTCATGAGGAGACAAAATTTGATGGGCGGGGTGCTTAGTTGCCTTCCTAGTAAAAATGCCTCTCTACGGGGTCCACTTATGACTACCAAAAGCCCACGTAGAAGCCCCAGTAGCCGGCTCAATAGTACTAGCTGCAATTCTCCTAAAACTTGGAGGCTATGGCATAATACGCATAATAGTAATTCTAGGCCCCCTGTCAAAAGACCTAGTATATCCAATTATTGCCCTAGCCTTATGAGGAATTATCATAACAGGGTCAATTTGTTTACGACAAACAGACCTAAAATCATTAATCGCTTACTCCTCCGTAAGTCACATGGGCCTGGTTGCAGGAGGGATCCTAATCCAAACACCATGGGGATTTACCGGAGCCCTAGTATTAATAATTGCCCACGGCCTAGTCTCCTCAGCCCTCTTCTGCCTGGCTAACACAACCTATGAGCGCACCCACAGCCGAACAATAATCCTTGCCCGAGGATTACAAGCTATCTTTCCCCTGGCGGCCACTTGATGGTTTATTTCTAACCTCGCAAACCTAGCCCTCCCCCCACTACCAAACCTCATAGGAGAACTAGTCATTATTACAGCAATATTCAACTGATCCCCCCTGACTCTAGTATTAACGGGGGCAGGAACCCTAATCACTGCAGCCTATTCCCTCTACCTCTTCTTAATGACTCAACGGGGGCCCCTCCCACAACACATCATTAATCTACAACCCTTCCACACACGAGAGCACCTACTAATGGCACTACACCTTCTTCCAGTCCTTCTCCTCATTTTAAAGCCCGAAATCATATGAGGCTGATGATACTGTAGATATAGTTTAACTTAAAACATTAGATTGTGGTTCTAAAAATAGAGGTTAAATCCCTCTTATCCACCGAAAGAGGCCGAAGGCAGTAAGGACTGCTAATCCCTATTTCCACGGTTAAACTCCGTGGCTCATTCAAAGCTTCTAAAGGATAATAGTCAATCCATTGGTCTTAGGAACCAAAAACTCTTGGTGCAACTCCAAGTAGCAGCTATGGTAAACATTATAACGACCACTCTTCTTTTAACTCTAACAATCCTAGTTTTACCCCTAATACTAACCCTACGCCCCAAGCCTCTAAATCAAGACTGAGCCATAAAACATGCAAAAACCGCCGTAAGCCTGGCATTCCTTATCAGCATGGTCCCACTAATTATTTTTCTGGACCAGGGAACAGAAAACATCATTACCACCTGGTCCTGAATAAACATCACAAGTTTTGACATCAACATTAGCTTTAAATTCGACCACTATTCCCTAATCTTTGCCCCCATTGCTCTATACGTGACATGGTCAATTCTAGAATTTGCGTCATGATACATACATGCAGATCCAAACTTAAACCGATTTTTCAAATACCTACTACTATTTTTAGTGGCTATAATTATCTTAGTCACCGCCAACAACCTGTTTCAACTATTTATCGGCTGAGAGGGAGTAGGTATTATGTCTTTCCTACTAATCGGGTGATGACACGGACGGGCAGACGCCAACACAGCCGCCCTACAAGCGGTGCTTTATAACCGCGTAGGAGACATCGGCCTAATTCTTGCCATAGCCTGAGTTGCCATAAACCTTAATTCATGAGAAATTCCCCAAATCTTTCTAATATCTAAAAACCTTGACATAACCCTGCCATTAATAGGCTTAATCTTGGCCGCTACAGGAAAATCAGCCCAATTCGGCCTACACCCCTGACTCCCCTCAGCAATAGAGGGCCCAACCCCCGTATCCGCCCTGCTCCATTCAAGCACGATAGTCGTTGCAGGCATTTTCCTATTAATTCGACTTCATCCCCTAATAGAAAACAATCAACTAGCCCTGACCACCTGCTTATGCCTAGGGGCCCTAACAACCCTATTTACTGCAACCTGCGCCCTGACTCAAAACGACATCAAAAAAATTGTAGCATTCTCAACATCAAGCCAACTAGGCTTAATAATAGTTACTATTGGACTAAACCAACCACAACTAGCCTTCCTACACATCTGCACCCACGCCTTCTTTAAAGCAATATTATTTTTATGCTCCGGCTCAATCATCCACAGTCTTAACGACGAACAGGACATTCGAAAAATAGGAGGTCTCCACAAACTAATGCCCTTCACTTCCTCCTGTCTAATTATTGGAAGCCTCGCCCTAACAGGAACCCCCTTCCTCACAGGCTTCTTCTCAAAAGACGCAATCATCGAAGCACTCAACACTTCCCATCTAAACGCCTGAGCCCTAGCCCTAACACTACTTGCTACCTCTTTCACCGCAGTATACAGCCTACGAATCATCTTCTTCGTAACAATAGGCTCCCCCCGATTTCCCGCCTTATCCCCAATTAATGAAAACCACCCCGAAGTAATAGCATCTATCCAACGATTAGCCTGAGGGAGCATTATTGCAGGCCTCATTATTACCTCAAACTTCCTGCCATCCAAAACCCCTGTAATAACAATACCCATGCCCCTTAAATTAGCCGCATTAGTGGTAACAATCACAGGTCTCATCATTGCCCTCGCCCTGGCCACGACAACAACCAAACAAATCAAAATTATGCCTGCCCTTACACCTCACAACTTCTCAAACATGCTAGGCTTCTTTCCATCAACTATCCACCGCTCAGTCCCAAAATTCAGCCTCGCCCTAGGAAAACAAGCCACCAAGCTAGATCGACAGTGGATAGAAATAGGACCAAAAGGGTTTCTTCCACTCCATGCTTCCTTATCCTCAATGTTTGATAACATTGACACTAACATTATTAAAGTCTATTTAACCTTCTACCTAGTCTCAACAGCCCTAGCTATTACTCTCCTAACCCTTCTTTAAACTGCCCGAAGCGCCCCCCGACTCAACCCTCGAGTCAACTCCAAAACCACAAAAAGACACAACAATAAAACTCAAGCACATACCACCAACATTCCACCCCCAACAGAGTATATTAAAGAAGCCCCTCCGACATCCCCGCGTACAACAAAAAACTCTTTAAACTCATCCACAACAGTTCAACAATCCCCGTACTCCCCTCAAAACCACACCATGGCCGCCCCTGCCCCTAACAAATACACCAGCACATAAGCCTTAACAGACCCAGCCCCCCACGTCTCAGGAAAAGGCTCAGCAGCCAAAGCCGCAGAATATGCAAACACAACTAATATTCCCCCTAAATAAATCAAAAACAGCATTAAACCAACTAATGACCCGCCATGCCCCACTAAAATACCACAACCAACCCCTGCAGCCATAGCTAACCCCAAAGCAGCAAAATAAGGCGCCGGATTAGAAGCAACCCCAACCAAACCAACCACCAAGCATAACAATAATAAATTAAGAAAATATATCATAATTTCCGCCAGGATTTTAACCAGGACTAATGACTTGAAAAACCACCGTTGTAATTCAACTACGAAAACTATGGTAACCCGAAAAACCCATCCCCTATTTAAAATTATAAACGACGCACTAATTGACTTACCAGCCCCCTCTAATATTTCTGCATGATGAAACTTTGGCTCCCTACTTCTACTGTGTCTTATAATACAAATTCTTACAGGACTATTTTTAGCCATACACTACACCCCAGATATCTCAACCGCCTTCTCCTCTGTAGCCCACATCTGCCGAGACGTAAACTACGGCTGACTCATCCGTAACATTCACGCCAACGGAGCCTCTTTCTTTTTCATCTGCCTCTATCTGCATGTAGGACGAGGCCTTTACTATGGGTCCTACCTCTACAAAGAAACCTGAAATATTGGCGTAGTATTACTACTACTAGTCATAATGACAGCTTTCGTTGGATACGTACTACCCTGAGGACAAATATCCTTCTGAGGCGCAACAGTAATTACAAACTTACTATCCGCCATGCCATATACAGGAGGTGCCCTAGTACAATGAATCTGAGGAGGCTTTTCTGTAGACAACGCAACCCTCACACGATTCTTCGCATTCCACTTCATCCTACCATTCGCCATCGTAGCCGCCACACTCCTACACGCCCTCTTTTTACACGAAACAGGCTCAAATAACCCAACAGGCCTAAACTCCGACACAGACAAAATTTCCTTCCACCCCTATTTCTCATATAAAGACCTCTTAGGCTTTATTATTTTACTTACAGCCCTCACAACCCTAACATTATTCTCCCCAAACCTTTTAGGAGACCCAGAAAACTTTACACCAGCTAACCCCCTAGTGACTCCTCCCCACATCAAGCCCGAATGATACTTCCTATTTGCATACGCCATCCTACGCTCAATCCCAAACAAACTAGGAGGAGTCTTAGCACTCCTACTATCCATCCTAGTATTAATAATTGTCCCTCTACTGCACACTTCCAAACAACAGGGACTTACCTTCCGCCCACTGGCCCAACTCCTATTCTGAGCCCTAGTAGCAGACATCATAATTCTAACCTGAATCGGAGGAATACCAGTTGAACATCCATTCGTCATTATTGGACAAATCGCCTCTATCTTATACTTCTCACTATTCCTTATCCTCAGCCCCCTAGCAGGCCTGCTAGAAAATAAATACATAAACTTTAACTGCCCTAGTAGCTTAGCTTAAAGCGCCGGTCTTGTAATCCGGAGATCGAAGGTTAAAATCCTTCCTAGCGCCAGAAAAGAGAGATTTTAACTCCCACCCCTAACTCCCAAAGCTAGGATTCTAAGTTAAACTATTTTCTGAGACCATAAAAGTCTAGACATGCACAAATACGCTATGGTATAGTACATAATATGCATAATCTGGCACTATGATATAGTACATATTATGTATAATATTACATCATGGTATAATACATTAAACTAAATATCCCCTAAAAACCATCAAACCATATTTGTTTAAAACATAAAACAGAACAGTACATAAAACATGCATATATAACTCCTCTAAAACTTCAGTAAAATACATAAACCAGAGGACTGTCATAGCTTATTGGACATAACCAGCTGTTTAATAACCTAAACTTGTTTTAAAGATGTTTAGTAGTGAGAGACCATCAACCTATTTATACCTTAAGGTACAACGTCCTTGATAGGGTCAGGGACAAAACTTGTGGGGGTTGCGCAACTTGCACTATTACTGGCATCTGGTTCCTATTTCAGGTCCATAACTGATCTACCCCACCCACTACACATTATCCTGGCATAGGTTAATGGTGGGACAACGAATTAGCAAGCACCCCCCATGCCAAGGCGTTCATTTAAAGGCATGGGGTTTCTTTTTTTTTAGGTCACTTTCACCTGGCAATTTCATGCACTCTACCACAGCTTGTGGAAAGAGTCCATACATAGTATTGTTTCAAGGAACGTATATGCATGCTTAAATGACATAATTGGACCGCGCATTCTTCTATTCCACGTGCATAAGGTTGTTCTTTACTCCACATACTCCTATGAGATTGCCCCCCCTTCTCCCCCACGTACGCGCGCGGCAAACCCCCCTACCCCCCACGCCCAGCAAGTCCTAATTAATCCTGGCAAACCCCGAAAACAGGTAAGGCTCGATTGGCGTGATCAACGAGTAATTGCGTGTGTTAATATATAGTGTTATAAATTTGAATTACATTATATA